TAGTCACTTCAACAGTCTTCGATGGTTATACGGGTATCCAAAGTACGAACGAGATGGATGTTTGTTGTCCTAACCATTCTTTTTAGTCCCAATCCCGATAAGGCAGGAAAGGGGTAAGTCATTTTTCACAAAGTTTTCGTATTGTTGATTCCTAAGTGTAGTGCTTTTTTCCCTATGCCGCCTATTGGTACTAGTAGAGTAGGATTGCCCCCCCAGTAAAACCTATAGGTGTAACCTTTCGCTCAATACTAAAAATAAGCATAGCATCCGAGGCTGCGTCAATCGGGGATACACGACAGAAGGAGTTGTTCCATTTTTAAACTTCACCTTCAACAAGCGCGGATTTCTTTCAAGAATTCAATAATATATAAAAAATATATAATTATATATAGTATTTTTCTTTATATCCCGAATCAGATAATCATGAATGATATATTTTTATCGTAAGACTGGTGTAAAAAAAAATATAATAAAAATCAAATCACACCATCTCGGTAATAGGTAAATGCCTCTTTTTCTCCTGAAGTTGTTGGAATTATTCGTAATAAGATATTGGCCACGATTGAAAAGGTCTTATCAATAAAATTTCCATTTATCCTCGATCTAGGCATAGGTATCAATCCATTCTATAATTCTTCTCATTACCCTCGTGGAAAAATGATCCCACAAGCAAAGTAATTGTACAATACGAAATAGCATAAAAAAGATTCATAAAAAAAAAGATACGAACCTACTACGACTACTCGTACTCAAATCAAAAAATTGCCCCTTTATGCAGGAATTCATACTAACTATTTGAATACGATTCGAATTCATACAAATAAAAATGTAGTAGTATACCAATATCAATGAAGCGTTCTCATCGAAGCTGAAGAATCCAATAATTTTTCTATGCTGTAAATCTATGTTGTGTTGTGGACATAACGAGTATACAATCAAATCGTAATATACTGGTAATTATTCATTAATTTTGGATAGATCTATGGAGTAAGGTATTTTTTGATGAGAACTTTAAAACTAGAAAGGAATCTGCAAATTTGTATGTAATCGTAATTTAAGTTATCGTAATTTAAGTTTCAATAGAATCATGATGTAAAGATATCTATTAATTATAGCTATAGACTCAAAAGTATAAATATAAAAAAGATAAACTAATCCATCAGTTGAGCCGTTCCAACACAAAAAAGAAAAACCTTTTGATTTGAATCTCCTGAGTCTTAAACAAAAGATTTTTAGAAAAAATTGACCTATCCAAATAAGAATCGAGTATGAATATTAAATATGGGTTACTCGCTATTTATTCGGTTTCTGGATCATAATCATTGTTATAGGAGAGATGGCCGAGTGGTTAAAGGCGTAGCATTGGAAATGCTATGTAGGCTTTTGTTTACCGAGGGTTCGAATCCCTCTCTTTCCGTACCTTCACCCCATTCATCAACATTCTTGACCACAAAAAAAAATAAAAGTATTAACAGTTAAATTATTTTTTTTTATTTGAATATTTCGAATTGCTGTAGTATGTAAAATACTGGAAAAAGTGGACAAGGAATAAAAACCTCTCTACCGATCTATGTTTATGATACATGAGTGTGATAAAAATACGTAGCAAACCCCTTACTTTGGTGAAAGGGACAAAACTGTCCGAACTCTTTTTAGTTTCTTTTAGTTAGGTTTAACTCTGACGGGAATAATATTCTACGACTAACAATTCATTTATTTTCAAACCAACCCACTTACTATCTATTATTTGATTTACTAATCCTTTATATGGGAATGGGTGAAGAGTCAAATGTTTTGGCAATTCCTCGCGGGGGGATGCATCAAGATAATTTTGAACGATAATTTTTGATTTTTGTTCATCCCTCGCCATAATAAGATCTTGGGGTTTGCAACGATAACTTGGTATATCTACTATACGACCATTAACTAAAATATGTCTATGGTTAACTAATTGGCGGGCTCCAGGAATAGTCGGAGCCATACCCAAGCGAAAAAGGATGTTATCCAAACGCATTTCAAGTAATTGTAGTAAAACCTGACCTGTGGACCCTTTGGCTTTTCTGGCAATACAAACGTATTTCAGCAATTGTCGTTCTGTAATACCATAATGAAAACGTAATTTTTGTTTTTCTTCTAGACGAATACGATATTGAGATCTTTTACCGGAACGCGATTGATTTCTAAGATCACTTCCACCTTTAGGCCTTTTATTAGTTAGTCCCGGTAAAGCCCCCAGACGGCGTATTTTTTTGAAACGAGGCCCTCGGTAACGCGACATAAAGACTCCTTTTTTTTATTGATATTTCATTTTTAAAATAAACCTAAATTAAAGCTAAACTAAATGAAGCAAAATTTACTGAAGTATTGTACAAATAATGAGAGGAAATGGGAGGAATTTTATAAATATCCAAACTACCCCCTTTAGCTTATTTTATTATTGTAATTTTTGATTCGTTATTCTATTCTTGATTATTAAAATTTTATATTATAAATATTAATATTATAATAATATTTTTATTTTGATTTATTATATTTATATCTTTTTTTATTTGTATTTTTGAGGCTATATATATATATTTTTTTTTTTTCGAAGTTATAGTTCGATAATATATAACTATAATCTAAATAGAATTAAAAATGAAAATATTCTGATTATATATAATATAATAATGATAATCATTATCAATCATATAAACGTATAAAAAAAGTCGAACAAATAAAGAAAAGCCGGCTATCGGAATCGAACCGATGACCATCGCATTACAAATGCGATGCTCTAACCTCTGAGCTAAGCAGGCTGATATAACAGATACGTAGAAATTCAATAAACTATATACTCATTAATATTCTATTATTCATCTAATTTATGTATGAATATAGATAAAAATCCAATTTCAAATCAATATTGAATTGAGTATAATATATAAGATAACAATTACTATAATGATCAATAGTAATTTCTTTGATAATTTTATTTTTATTTATTGATATTTATAACATAGTATAATTATACGTTTATTTTTTTTTTTTATTATTTATTAATAAAAAATATCTGAATTAATATAGTGAATCTTGAATTCAAATAAATAAAAATAATTATAGTTTATAAATTTGAATTACATAATTACAAGATCCATTATTATATAAGATAAAGATCTAAGATAATAAAAATTTAATTTTAATACAATTTATTTTATAAAATATTTAAAAATATGAATAAAATTTACTAAAATATTAAACATCTATTCAATTATTAGTAATTAATATTAGTTTATTAGTTGGAATTATAAATTCATAATTCAATTCATTCAGTTATTCATGAATTCGAATAACAAAATAGAATAATATTCTACTAAAATTAGAAAAAAAAAAAAAAAAGAATCGACCCTTTGAGTATTACCAATTGTCTGGGAAAAGGAAGAGGTCGTATATATTATAGTAGATATCCATTCCTATTGAATTGCAGATAAAGAAATGATAGAATCATTTCTGATTGGATCAAATTGAAACTCCCGCTAAAGATGACACAAAATAGGAAAAAAGGAAAAGGCTTTCGGCATATGTATTTTTCTCTAAATAAATTCAACGGTTCGGGCCGAAATGAAATAATCAAAAAAAGACTAATAGAATCGATTAAATGAAAAGGACATCACACCAAGATCCGAGTCTGAAAAAGGGGGATATGGCGAAATTGGTAGACGCTACGGACTTAATTGGCTTGAGCCTTAGTAGGGAAACCTACTAAGTGATAACTTTCAAATTCAGAGAAACCCTGGAATTAATAAAAATGGGGCAATCCTGAGCCAACTCCTGTTTTCAAAAATCAAAAAGTAAAAAAAAAATTATTAAAGCGATAATAAATAATGGATAGGTGCAGAGACTCAACGGAAGCTGTTCTAACAAATGGAGTTTACTGTGTTGTTATAAGAATTATTCCATAACAACTGCAAAAAAAAGATGAAGAAGAACCCTATATCTAGATAAATACGTACTAGAAATACTCTAAAAAATAAAAAAACGTATTAATGACGGCCAAAATATGTCTTTTTTACCTTTTGTATAGGAAAAAATGGAAGAATATTAATTTCTAAAAGTATTCACTCCATGGTCTGATAGATCTTTTTTTTTGACGAACTGCTCAATCGGACGAGAATGAAGATAGAGTCCCATTCTACATGTCAATACTGACAACAATGAAATTTATAGTATGAGGAAAATCCGTCGACTTTAGAAATCGTGAGGGTTCAAGTCCCTCTATCCCCAAAAAAGCTCTTTTGACTCCCTAACTAGTAATCCTCTTTTTTCGTTAACGGTTAAAAATGGGTCCTATTCCTCATTTCTTCTTTTTTTTTCTTTTGTGGAAATTTTTTTATCTTATCACAATATGTGATATAAAGGATACACGTACAAATAAAAATCTTTTGAACAAAGAGTAATCATTTGAATGATTCATATCATAATCCATACCATAGAATTACTTGTATTCTATTCAATCTTCAACTTCTATTGAAGCTAACATACAATAATAAATTCCGGGACCTATATAATCCCTTTTAATACTTTTTTTCGTCCTTTGGTTTGACATAGACTCCCATTATCTAGTAAAATAAATAAAAAGAGTAGATGATGTTTTGGAAATGGTCGGGATAGCTCAGCTGGTAGAGCAGAGGACTGAAAATCCTCGTGTCACCAGTTCAAATCTGGTTCCTGGCATCTGAATCATTTGTATAGTATCAATTTGGACAATTAATGCATATGTATCGATCTACATATTCGTTAATAGGCTAGATGAAATCATGACACATACGTAACTTAGTTCATCGAGGTGTCTAGAGATAAACCCCATCTATTTTATAGATGGGTAAAGAGTATATAAAATATATAAAAAAAATATATAAACGAAGGGGATTATGTTTCCTCTTCCTTTTTTATTTTTTATACTGTATCTGCTCTTTTTAAAGTAAATAAAAAGAACAAGATTAATACTTCATAAATCAAAT